ATGAAACTTAAACGCTGACTATTCTCCACTAAACACAAGGATATAGGCACCCTCTACCTAATATTTGGAGCCTGAGCAGGAATAACCGGCACAGCAATGAGAGTTCTTATACGAACAGAACTAGCCCAACCAGGATCCCTACTAAAAGACGACCAAATATACAAAGTAATCGTCACAGCACACGCCCTAATAATGATTTTCTTTATGGTAATGCCAATAATGATAGGAGGATTTGGAAACTGACTAATACCATTAATGATAGGAGCCCCAGACATGGCTTTTCCACGAATGAACAACATGAGATTCTGACTAGTACCTCCCTCATACATACTACTGCTAACTTCAGCAAGAACCGAAAGAGGAGTAGGAACAGGATGAACAATTTACCCTCCCCTATCAAGAAAAATAGCTCACGCTGGAAGATCAGTAGACCTAGCAATATTTTCCCTTCACTTAGCAGGTGCCTCATCAATCCTAGCCTCAATAAAATTCATCACAACAATAATAAAAATGCGTTCCCCAAAAATCTCCTTTGACCGCCTACCACTATTCGTATGATCAGTTTTTATTACAGCATTCCTCCTAGTACTAAGACTTCCAGTCCTTGCAGGAGCAATAACAATGCTCCTCACAGACCGAAATATTAACACAACCTTCTTCGACCCTGCCGGAGGTGGAGACCCTATTCTATTTCAACACCTATTCTGATTTTTTGGCCACCCAGAAGTATATATTCTTATCCTACCAGGATTTGGCATGATATCCCACGTAATAACACATTACAGAGGAAAGAAAAACCCATTTGGTTACCTAGGAATGGTATACGCCATGGTAGCCATAGGAATTTTAGGATTCCTAGTATGAGCACACCACATGTTTACTGTAGGAATGGACGTAGACACACGAGCCTATTTCACAGCAGCAACAATGATAATAGCAGTCCCAACAGGAATAAAGGTATTTAGATGAATAGCCACACTACAAGGATCAAAAATACAATGAAAAACCCCAATCCTCTGAGCCCTAGGATTTATCTTCCTATTTACAATAGGAGGTCTAACAGGAATAATATTAGCAAAATCATCAATAGACATAGTACTACACGACACATACTATGTTGTAGCTCACTTTCACTACGTCTTATCAATGGGAGCCGTATTTGCCATATTTGCAGGTTTCACCCACTGATTCCCTCTATTTTCTGGAACTTCCCTAAAACCTACATGATCAAAGACACAATTTCTAATAATGTTTATAGGAGTAAAATTAACCTTCTTCCCACAACACTTCCTAGGACTAGCAGGAATGCCACGACGATACTCCGACTACCCAGACGCATACACCACATGAAAAACAATATCCTCAATAGGATCACTAATATCCTTAATAAGAGTAATACTATTCCTATTTCTCATATGAGAAGCCTTCTCCTCACAACGAAAAATAGTATCTCCCCCATTTACAGAAAGATCACTAGAATGACAATACAAAAGATTCCCACCATCCCACCATACATTTAAAGAAACCCCAATAAAAATAACATTAACTAAATAAAAATTAAGAAAGACTAGTTTAAAAAAACATGAAGTTTCGACCTTCAAATTCCTAGAAACAACTCTAAGGTCCTTCTATGCACATACTCTCAAAAATACTATTCTCAATATCAATCCTAGGAATTATAGGAGTAATTATAAAACGCCTACATCTATTATCAATACTACTTTGCCTCGAACTAATAATGATATCCATTTTCCTAAAAATATGTATATGAAGAAAGAAATACAAAAACCCACTTTTTCTAAAATTCCCAATAATACTTATTACCCTATCAGCCTGCGAAGCAAGAGCAGGACTAGCCCTAATGGTCTTAATCTCTCGAAGACACAAAACTGACCTATTAGCAAAAATAAAACTCTTACAAACATAAATGGCCAACTGAGCTCAAATAGAACTAAAAGACGCATCCTCTCCAATAATGGAAGAACTTATATACTTTCACGACTACACTCTAATAATACTATCATTCATTACCATCCTAGTTCTCTACGGACTTTTATCCCTTTCCTACTCATCATTAACAAAATTACTATTTACAGAAAAACAGACCATAGAAACAATCTGAACAATAATACCAGCCATAATACTAATTTTTATAGCCTTTCCATCACTACAAATACTCTACCTAATAGACGAAATAAAATCCCCATTCCTAACTATTAAGGCAATAGGACACCAATGATACTGAAGATACGAATATACAGACTATAATAATATAGAATTCGACTCATACATGATTCCAGAAGAAGATCTAAAAAAAGGCAAACCACGATTACTAGAGGTCGATAAACGACTAATATTGCCATATAATAAACCAATACGAGTACTAGTCTCTTCAACAGACGTTTTACACTCCTGAGCCATACCAACACTAAGAGTAAAGATGGACGCCGTTCCAGGACGCCTAAAACAAACATCAATCTACCTAAAACGAACAGGAATATTCTATGGTCAATGTTCAGAAATTTGTGGAGCAAATCACAGATTCATGCCCATAGTTATAGAATCCGTCCCATTTAAAACATTTGACAAATGAATAAAAAAAAACACAGAATAAAAACTCAAGATCAACCCACAACATCCTTAGATAGCTTAAAAAAAAGCATTAGACTCTTAATCTAAACATGAAATCAAATATTCTCTAAGGAAAATGCCACAACTAAACATAGCTTGATTTCTATTCTACTTCATATTAGCCTGAACACTAATAGCACTACTATGACCAACAATAACAAAATACAAAAAAAAAACAGAAAAAAAAAAACAAAAACAACCAAAAATAAAAAAAACAACTAAAAAAAAATGAAAATGATAAAAAGCCTATTTGGACAATTCTCACCAGAAAAAATAATATTTATCCCAATAAAACTCACATCCACAATAATAGCAATATCTTGACTCTTTTTCAAATTCCAATCAAAATTCTTCTCAGGAAAATCAACACATATTATAAAAAAAACAATAAAATACATAAAAAAGATAATATTTGAAAAATCAAAGAGAAAAACAGCTCCATGAATATCTACACTTATAACCATATTCTTCCTCATAATAACCATAAAAATAATGGGACTCTTACCATACGCATTTACTACAACTAGACACATATCCTTCACTTACAGAATAGCAGTACCACTATGACTAAGAGTAAAAATCCTAGGATTCTACCTATCATTCAAACACCGATTAAGACACCTAGTTCCACAAGGTACCCCATGATACCTAATACCTCTAATGATCAGAATAGAAACAATAAGACTAATAGCACAACCAATAGCCCTAGGCCTACGACTAGCAGCCAACCTAACTGCAGGACACCTATTAATATATCTACTATCCATAGCCTCATGAACCCTAAGAAAAAAAATTATACTAAGAAGCCTAACCATAATAATCCTCACCCTCCTATTCATCCTAGAAATAGCAGTAGCTTGTATACAAGCCTACGTATTCACCTCCCTAATTAACTTTTACCTAGATCAAAAAATATAATTATGAAACACCAACACCCATTCCATCTAGTAAAACAAAGACCTTGACCAATAACAGCATCTTTCGGAGCACTAACAATAACCTCAGGATTAGCTATATGATTCAAAAAAGGAACAATAAAAATACTCCTAATAGGAATCATAGCAACAACCCTCACATCCATAAAATGATGACGAGACGTAATACGAGAATCAACCTTCCAAGGACATCACACACTTATAGTAACAAAAGGACTACGATACGGAATGATCCTATTTATAACATCAGAAGTATGCTTCTTCTTCGCCTTTTTCTGAGCATTTTTCCACAGAAGACTAGCCCCATCAATAGAAATAGGCGTTACATGACCACCCACAGGAATTAACCCAATTAAACCATTCTTAGTCCCACTCCTAAAAACCGCCGTACTCCTATCATCAGGAATATCAATAACATGATGCCACCACAGAATCCTAAAAAGAAAACGAAAAGAATCGATACAAGCACTATCAATAACAGTCATTTTAGGAATCTACTTTACAACCCTACAACTCTGAGAATACAAAGACGCCCCATTTTCAATAGCTGACAGTATTTATGGTTCAACATTCTTTGTAGCCACAGGATTTCACGGACTCCACGTAATTATAGGAACAACATTCCTTCTAGTATGCCTAATACGACTAATAAAAAACCACTTCTCAAAAAAGCACCACTTCGGATTTGAAGCAGCCGCTTGATACTGACACTTCGTAGACGTAGTCTGACTATTCCTCTACATATGTATATACTGATGAGGATCATAAAGAGAAGAAAGGAATTTAACCTTTATCAATTAATTTCAAGTTAACCACATTTTTCTGCCACTTCTCCAAAATTCATTTATATAAATAAATTAAAAATATCAAAATGAACCTAGCAACATTCTCCCTAATAGCAATAATAATTAGCATAGCCCTTACACTAATAGGACACTTCCTACCAAAACGAAAAACAGAAATTAAAAAGAAATCTCCATACGAATGTGGATTCGATCCCATAAAATCAGCACGACTACCATTCTCCTTTCGATTTTTCCTAGTAGCAATATTATTCCTTATATTCGACCTAGAAATAGTTCTTTTATTCCCTCTACTCCCAGCTACCAAAAAAAAAATCCTTAACCTCCTAACAATATCCTGCCTATTTATAATTATAATTTCAGGCGGACTAGCATATGAATGAATAAAAGGAGGACTAGAATGAGCAGAATAAAAATGTTAGCCCCAATATTAACCATCACACTTATCACCACAATTTTCCTCTCATCCCAAAAGCGATGAAAAAAAGCAAAGATTATTACAACTTCCCTATTTAAATTTATACTAGCGTTAACACTACAAAGAAAAAAATGACTAAAGAAAAACCGCAAAAACCCAATAGAAACAATATGGTCAGAAACACTAAAAGAAAAAATAATAGTAGACAAAATATCCACACCCCTCATAACCCTATCAATAATTATAGCCCCCCTATGCATCCTAGCAAAAAAAAAGACTAAAGAAACAGAATTCCCCCTACTAATAGCTATTATAACAACACTACTAATATTAACATTTTCAACACTAAAAATTTTACTATTTTTTATATTCTTCGAAGCAACAGTCATCCCAACATTTATTCTAATCACCCGACTAGGAAGAAAAATAGAACGAATAAAAGCTAGACTATACTTCATATTTTTTACTATAACAGGATCCCTACCCCTACTCATCTCAATACTAATGATATACAAAAAGGAAAAAACCCTAAATCTCCTAATGATTAAAGACTTATCCAAAAAAGAAAAACTAATAAAAAAAAAAATATGATGATTAATAACAATAACAGCCTTCCTCATAAAGACCCCAATATATGGATTTCACCTCTGACTACCAAAGGCACACGTAGAAGCTCCAATAGCAGGATCAATGATATTAGCCGCCATCCTTTTAAAGCTAGGAGGATATGGCCTGCTACGACTAAAACCGCTATTCAAAAAAAAAAGACTACTATCTAGAATCCTTCTCACATTTTGCGCATGAAGAGCATTTGTATCAAGAACAATATGTCTCCGACAAACAGACCTAAAGTCCCTAATAGCCTACTCCTCAATTAGCCACATGAGAATAGTAACAATAGGAATACTAATAAAAAAAAGATGAACAAAAACAGGAGCCATGAAATTAATGCTAGCACACGGAATAACATCCTCTGCCCTATTTTGCTTAGCAAATATACAATACGAACGAACAAGCACACGAAAAATATTCCTAAAACGAGGCCTAAAGTGATCAAAAACCACAATAGTAAGACTATGGCTAATATTCCTCTTAGCAAAACTAAGACTACCACCATCAGCAAAATTTAAAGGAGAAATAGCAATCCTAGTAAGTGCAATTAACTGATCCATATTCCTAACACCAATATTAGGATTAACAACTGTAATAACAGCTGTCTACTCCCTTGAAATATACCAAAAAAAAAAAAAAAAAAAAAATATATGCATACACCCACTAAATGGTCGTGAAATAATACTAATGGTTATACACATGATTCTTCTCCTAGCTTTATCTGCAAACCCATTCCTCGCTTTTATCCCTACTTAAATACCTGATTTAAATAGTTTAAAAAAAAACATTAATTTGTGGCATTAAAAATGGTAACTAACCCTACCTCTAAATCCAAGATTTAAAGATTGGTTTTGATCTGCTAAATCAAAAGCCCTGTGGTTTAACTCCATAGAAATCTTGAAAATGATACTCTACATACCCGAACTAGTAGCTAAGCAAATCCCTAACATCGAAGAGCTCTCCAAAATACAATTACTAAAGGTAGTATACCCAATATATCACCTTGCTCTAGTACTAACATTTATGTCAGCCTTATTACTAAAGAATCCTAAGAAAATCCTAATAACATTCAAGATCACTGCCATTTTATCTATAACTTCAAAAATACTCTACCTATACTTAACAAAAAACATAAAAGGTCCAACAATAGATTCTTTCAAAATATGACAAATAAAAACCTCAAGATTTCTAATGCTTGACTATATTAATCTCACCCTCGACTACAAATTTATAATATTTTCCACAACAGCCATAATAGTTACATGATCCATCATAGAATTTTCCATCTATTACATGAGAAATGATCAAAACCTAACTAAGTTTCTACACACTCTATGCGTATTCTTATTCTTCATGTTCGCAATAACTGCAGCCAAAAAAATACATGTACTATTTGTAGGATGAGAAGGAGTAGGAATCCTATCTTTCATGCTAATTAGATGATGATTCACCCGAAAGGATGCAAAATCCGCAGCCATACAAGCAATTATCTATAACCGCATAGGAGACATAGGACTAATTCTCCTAGCAGCAGGACTCTACTATGAAAAGGCATGACAAATAAAATGCCTCAGTAGTATAGAAAAAGAAAATACAAAGAAAATTATACTAATAGCAAGAATTATAGCAGCAACTGGAAAGTCAGCTCAATTTTCTCTACACCCATGATTACCTGCCGCAATGGAAGGACCAACCCCAGTATCAGCCCTACTCCACAGATCAACAATGGTAGTCGCAGGCGTATTCCTATTAGTCCGAATAACAAAATATATTAATCCACCAAAAATAATGTATATTTGCTCAATTATAGGATCAATAACAGCTATATTTGCAGCCACTACAGCCTTTCGACAACACGACATAAAGAAGATAATAGCATATTCCACAACAAGACAGCTAGGCCTAATGTTTATAGCCATAGGAATAAAACTTCCAAAAATGGCACTATTCCATATATGTACACACGCTTTCTTTAAGGCAATGTTATTTCTATGTTCAGGAAGAATTATTCACAGATATAAAAAAGAACAAGACTTACGGAAGCTTTCAAAAATCAAATCCACCCTTCCAATAACTTCCGCTTGTCTACTCTTAGGAAGTTTATCTCTCATGGGTATCCCTTTTCTAAGAGGTTTCTTCTCAAAGGACATAATCTTAGAAAATATTAACAACTCCCCAATAAAAATAATTATATTCATACTAGCTTCTACAGCAACAATATTAACAGCAGCTTACAGATTTCGAATAATCACATTCTGCTTTTTAACAAATCCAAGTAACAGAAGAATAAAATACACAAAAGAAGAAAAAAAGAACCTTACAAAACCCTTGATCCGACTAGCAATAGGATCAATAATAACAGGATGAATAATATCTAAATGACTAACAGAAACCCCAAACTGCTTTCAAAAAGAAACTTTCAAGAAAATCCCATTTGTATGCTCAATTATAGGAGCAGCTATAGCCAGCACTATCATCTTAAAAATAAGAAAAAAAGTAAAAATAACATTCTTCACAAAAAACTGATTTTACCAGAAAATACTACACAAAGGAGTTATTAAAATCTCAGCAAAAACCACACTTACCCTTACTTCCCAAACAATAGACCGAGGATGAAAAGAAACATTAGGGCCACAAGGCATTAGCTCCCTAAAAAAAAAGATATCTATAAAAAACCAGCTAACTCAATCAAGCTACCTAAAGCAATACCTCCTATCTATAACCCTAATAATCACTACATTCTTAGCCTTATTAATTATTCTTTAGCCTATAATTGATGATGAGCTAAAATTCTCTATAAAGCCCGTAACGAAACTCCAGTAGACTCAAAACTTATAATCAAAGCTACAATTAAAACAACCAATAATATCAAACCAGCAAACAACACATACAAACCACCATAACTATATAATTCTCCTAAACAATCCAAATCTAAAATACTAGTAAAACCTATAAACTCTCCAGCCTCTAAAAAATCCTCAAAAACAAAAAACACCCATAAAACCAAAACCAAAAAAAGCAAAATTATTTCTCAAAAATTTTTAAAAGAAGGATAACGATCCGCAGATAACGCTCTAGAATATATAAAAACAACAAGCATACCACCCATATAAACCAAAAGCAATACCAAAGCAAAAAAAGAGACACCACACAATCCAAGGACTATACACCCAAAAAGAGAAAAAACAACCAAACCTAAAGCAGCATAATAAGGAGATATTCTATAAAAAACAAGGGTTCTCCCTAATAAAAGTACCAACAAAAGCAAGTAAAAAATCATTTATATAAATGAAAATACCCATACGAAAGTCTAATCCTCTAATAAATATTGTAAAAAACAGACTAATTGACCTTCCTTCCCCTAGAAAACTATCAATATGATGAAAATTTGGGTCTCTAATAGGCCTATGTCTAATAATCCAAATAATCACTGGACTCCTAATATCAATGCACTACACAGCAGACATAAACCTTGCCTTCTCATCAATAAGACACATTTGCCGAGACGTTAAATATGGTTGATTACTACGAAAAATTCACGCCAAAACCGCCTCATTCTTCTTCATATGTCTCTACTGCCACATCGGCCGCGGCATATATTATGGATCCTACTCAAACCACGAAACATGAAATATAGGCGTAGTATTATTCCTTATCACAATGATAACAGCCTTCGTAGGATACGTATTACCATGAGGACAAATGTCCTTCTGAGCAGCAACAGTAATAACCAAATTATTATCAGCAATCCCCTACATAGGAAAAGACTTAGTACAATGAGTCTGAGGAGGCTTTTCTGTAGATAAAGCAACCCTAACCCGATTCTTCTCAATCCACTTCCTATTACCATTCCTCATAGCAGCACTATCAATAATTCACCTCCTATTTCTACACCAAACAGGGTCAAAAAACCCAATAGGAATAAAAAGAAAAATAGATAAGAAATCCTTCCATAGATACTTCTCTACAAAGGACCTAGTAGGATTTATTATCCTAATAATAAGAATATCATCAATATCACTATTATTCCCATCAGCCCTAACAGACCCAGAAAAATATATACCAGCCAATCCCCTAGTCACTCCAACACACATACAACCAGAATGATACTTCCTATTTGCTTACGCAATACTACGCTCAATACCTAAAAAGTTAGGAGGAGTAATAGCCCTTATAGCATCCGTTCTTATCTGACTACTCATACCAATACTCCACTACTCATGAAAACAAGCCTCAACCTTTCGACCAATAACACAAACTATCTTCTGAACATTAATTTCAACCTTCTCCATCTTAACATGAATTGGAAGACAACCAGTAGAACAACCATTTATACTGATTGGACAAATATCATCCACACTTTACTTCCTATTCTTTATAATAATATTCCCAATAGCCGCACGCCTAGAAAAAACTCTCTCTTTCTAAATTAAAATAGCTTAAAGACAAAGCCTAGCGTTGAAAATGCTATCATATAGGTTAAACCCCTCTTTTTAATAAGTAAGCCATAAAGCAACAAAAGCATTTCAATCTTGTAAATTGAAAAAGAAAGTTTAATTCTTTCTTATGGCTCTACAAATTTAAAGAAAAAACAGGTGGAAATCCCTAATAAATCCTTTTTTACCTTTCCACCTGTTTTCGTCTTATAATTTTTATTTTTAATTTACCTCCCCTTCATACTACCCCTCCAGGGAGTTTACGCCCCTAACAAGCATAACCATTCTCCATATCCAGCTTATACCATTAACCTAAATCTTTTTTTTACTCTATATCATTATTTCTCTATCTAACAACCTTAACACATATCCCAAACTATTATACTTACCACTAACTATTAAGATTTCCTCTCCGAGGGCTCTTACCAGAGTGGTCTCCTACCGGAGTGGGCTCGATACTATAAATATAATACCACAACAGACACACATCTCACGTAACATAATCCTCTTTATCTCCTATTCCCTTAGTAACTCGCACAATACACATATATATACTTTACCTTTGGAAGGAATGGGGGGGGGAAGTGTAAGTAAACACCTTATATTTTTTAATAATATTTAACTTATTTTCTTACTAATTTACATAATTTATTAACCCATTTTATTTACAAAATAATTAATACCAATAAACTTATTTATATATATAATAAATATTCCTTTCTCCTAAATTTCCTAAACAAACCATTTCCTAACCATTTTAACAGCTACAAATTTATATATATAAGAAATAACTATTTATTAACAACCCAACCCCTTATACCAATATATTAACCCCTCCCCTCCCTCCAGAAACTAGTTTATAAAAACAGTTATTTTGGGTATAACAGATACAGAACAAAAACTGTGTTTCTGAAAAGACAAGAAACGACCTTGTATCTAAGAAACCAAAATTCTTAATTTTTCATTAAACTACTCCTCATAATAAGTTGAAGCTGAAACACTAGCATTTGGCCGTTAACCAAAAGGATAAAGATTCAAACCTTTCAACTTAGAAAAAGTTTAAATAGCAAAAAAGTAATGCCGTAGATTTAGGATCCACTATTATAGGTGCAACTCCTTTTTTAAACTTACAAATGTGATTTCTAAAAACACTTAGAACTTTTACACGCAAAATAAATATTTTATCTTAAACTAAAATCACAAAACAAAAGATTTAGGTTAAAAAAACCATAAGCCTTCAAAGCTTAAAACATAATATATATTTATAATCTTTAAAAAGGTTCTAAAGTGTTCTAAGCACATTTAATTGCAAATTAAAAAGTACTAACCATTAAACCCTAGTTAGAACCTCAAAATAGTTTGAATTGCACAAACCTCTTCTCTTCGTAAAAGAGATACTTTCTAAAACTAGCTATACTTTGAAAAATAACCACTTAAAACCAACCCTCTTCACCAATCTAATCAAACTACACTCCTCTAACCATCATTTATCTATATATAACATCATTATATTATATATAACTAATATTATCCCTCATAATAAAAACCTGTAAAGTAAGCTAACTAAGCTTTTGGACTCATACTTCAACCATGGGAATAAACAACTCTCCCCTTTACTACACTAAAACCAACTTTATTACCTAAGAAATATAAGTAAAACTTACATCTTTGGTCTGACAATCCAATATTTTTCTTAAACTAATTTCTCATAGACAAGATGGCTGATAAAAGCAAAGGATTGTAAACCCTTCAATGTAGATCATAAAATCTACTCTTCGTCACGCTTTTAGTATAAAATAAATATATTTAGCTTCCAACTAAAAGATCTTGAAATACAAACCAAGAAAACGTAAAACAAAAACAACTTAAACCTTAATAGCAAAATGGTAATGCAAGGGACCTAAAATCCCTCACTAAAGGTTCAATTCTTTTTTAAGGTTATGAAATCCCTTATATATATAACAAACGCACTAATATTTATCATACCAATACTAATTTCTGTTGCATTCCTAACACTAGTAGAGCGAAAGATCTTAGGATATTCCCAATTCCGAAAGGGCCCAAAAATAGTAGGACCTTATGGTATTCTCCAACCTTTTGCTGACGCCATAAAGTTATTTACTAAGGAAACACTAAAGCCTTCAACCGCATCCCCATTCCTATTCCTTTTTGCACCATTCCTATTTCTTACTCTATCTATAATTTTATGATCAATAGCACCACTTCCAAATACAATCACAAAAATAAAACTCTCCATTCTACTAATTCTAGGAATATCAAGACTATCAGTATACTCAATTTTAGGCTCAGGATGAGCCTCAAACTCAAAGTACTCCCTAATAGGGGGAATACGAGCAGTAGCTCAAACAATATCCTATGAAATAAGACTAAGATTAATTCTCCTATCAATCATCCTCTGAATAAAATCATTCTCCTTAACCGATATAAAAGAAATACAAAAAAAAATATGAATATCCGTCCCATTTTTTCCCCTTCTTCTAATGTGACTAGTATCCTCACTAGCTGAAACCAACCGAGCCCCGTTCGATCTAACAGAAGGAGAATCCGAATTAGTATCAGGATATAAAGTGGAATATGCTGGAGGCCCTTTTGCTCTATTCTTTATAGCAGAATACACCAAAATAATCTTTATTAAACTCTTTAGAACCATAATATTCCTAGGAGGGAGAAACCCAATAAACAAAATCCCAATAATAAAAAGATTAATAATTGCTTTAAAGACCACAATACTTATATTCTGATTTGTCTGAGTACGAGCCTCTTTTCCACGATTTCGATATGACCAACTTATGCACCTCACATGAAAGAAATATCTTCCACTATCAATAGGAATACTATGCCTATCCCTAACAACAATAATAATATTTAAAAGATCAAAATTCAAACTTTAATTTAACAAATTACACCCCCCCCCTCCCTTAAAAGGGACTTACTCCAAGAAGGAATATTTAACCGATAATTAAGTAAAAGAGGTTTAACTCCTCTTAAGTCCTTATGAAAAAAATAATATTATGATTTCTAAGACTAAGCCTAATATCAGGAACAACCATAGTTATACTATCCAAACACTGATTCTCAATATGAATAGGCCTAGAATTAAGAACAATATCAGTTATCCCTCTACTAAACACCAAAAAAACACCACGAAGAAAAGAAGCCACACTAAAGTACTTTCTTATTCAAGCCTTCAGAGCATCAATTCTCCTTATAGGAGCAACCCTAAATCTATGGCTTTCAAAATCATGAAAAGTTAAAGACATGCTAAACCCTCCAATATGCAAAACCATTATCCTATCAGCCATAATAATAAAGTTAGGTATAGCCCCAGGACACTTCTGGTTCCCAGATATAATAAGAGGAATACCATTTCTAAACTCAACAATAATAGCATGCTGACAGAAGATAGCTCCATTTTTTATACTATCTCTAATAAAACTTAAATCACCAAAAGAAATAACACTATTCTCAGCAACAATATCTATCCTTATAGGAGGATGAGGAGGACTAAAACAAACAAGAATACGAAAGATACTAGCATATTCTTCCATAGGACAACTAGGATGAATTACTGCCACCTCATTCTACTCCCCAGAAACAGCCCTAGCCCTCCTAACCTTTTATTTACTCATAAAAACTTCAATATTTTTAATATGCCACAAAAGAAAAATACCTTATATATCAAAACTAAAAAAGACCAAAATAATACCAACCTCATCAATCCTAATACCCCTCACCTTATTTTCCATAGGAGGCCTACCCCCATTTGGAGGCTTCATTAACAAGCTTATTCCATTTAAAATCCTAATTATTAACAAAAAACTCATAATAATACCTCTCCTAATCCTAGGTAGACTTCTAAGACTATTTTACTATATCCGCATAATAATAAAAACAAATCTCATCATATTTCCAAAAAAAAGAATAAAAATTATCTTACTAAAAACAGAACTATCAAAAACACTAAAAATCATAATAAGAATCCTAACTCCACTCTCAATTATAGGAATATTCTTAATACCAATAATCTCAATCTTTTCCTAAATAAAATTTCACTCCCTATAAACTACAAACATAAATAACTAAAACAATAACCAATCTCCCTTAGTATTATAAAAGAAAAATGAAATAAAATGAAAAATAAAAAAAAAAAAGGAGTACACAACGTACCTTTTGCATAATGGATTAACAAGATTTTAAGGAAAACCCTCCTACACCCGAAACATGAAGAGCTAATTATTTCTTCTTTTAGAGAAATTACCCACTGTTGCAAGAGTGAATAAAAAGGAATAATTAGAAGTAAAATGCTAAACGTATCATGTAATAGCTGGTTTCTAAGGAAAATAGTATAAGCTATATCTCAATAAAAAAAATAAACTCTTACAGAACAAATAAAAAATTTGAAGACAAGAAGATAGAAGACAAGTTCTACCTTCTAAAAGGAAACAACCAAAAATAAAGGAAAAGAAATCAAAGAATAAAACCTAGTAGGCCTAAAAGCAGCCACCAAAAAATAAAGCGTTAAAGCAAAAACAAAATATATCCAAAAATTTACTCTTTAAACTAAACCTTATCCCCCAGAGTACTTAGAAAAATATAATGTTAATACTAGTAAATACTCTTATCTAAAGAAAAAATAACCTCAATCCAACAACCCAACCTATTAAGCCAAGAAAAATTAAAAGTTTTATCAACTCAGACGATACGAAAACAGAAAAAAAAGAAAAAAGGAACTAGGCAAAGCAAGAAAAGGACTGTTTACCAAAAACATAGCTCCTCGAAACAACAAATGAAGAGTAAAGCCTGCCCAATGGAAATAACTAAATGGCCGCGGTACTTTGACCGTGCAAAGGTAGCATAATCATTTGTCTTTTAAATGAAGACTTGTATGAACGGCACAACATTTTCTAACTGTCTCTTTTCTTCACCTTCTAAACTCCTATTAATGTGAAGAAACATTAATAAAAAAGAAAGACGAGAAGACCCTGTCGAGCTTAAATTTTTAACAGAACAAAATCTTATTTTTTATAAATAAAGAAACTTCTATAAAAAAATTTTGGTTGGGGCAACCATGGAGAAAAAACAACCTCCAACAAAAAAAAAGAAACATAAATCATTAAAAATAAATAACCCATATCCTATGAAAATAAAAAAAGTTACCGCAGGGATAACAGCGTCATCTCCTTTCAGAGTCCAAATTGACAAGGAGGATTGCGACCTCGATGTTGGATTAGGGTAACCTAAGGGTGCAGAAGCTCTTAAAGGCCGGACTGTTCGTCCAATAATCCCCCACATGATCTGAGTTCAGACCGACGCAAGTCAGGTCAGCTTCTATCTTCTTTTAAAAAACTTCCCTAGTACGAAAGGATCGAGAAGAAATCTCCAATAATATTCATCAAGAGATAAATCCTATAAAAACAAAACTAATAAAAAGTTGGTTCTACTTTTAATCATAGTTAAATTATGACTGCCACATGTAAGCTAAAAGCACCCCAGCAAATATAAATCTACTAATAAAAAAAAATATAATTAACAAGAAAAAGAAACCTCCTAATCTAAAAAAAAAATTGCGTTCATCAGTGCTTAACATTATTAAATCTAAGAAATTAGGAAATAGTCAATAATCCAAAAAGGTGGTAAAAAACGTGCCAGCAACCGCGGTTACACGTTAAACCTTAAATTATCATAAACCGGTAAAAGAAGAAAAGATAAATAAAAAAGATAGTAAAACCAAAAAAGCAGTAACAAGCTAAAACAAAAAAATTACTAGCTACATATCCAATCTTTAAAAAAACTAATAAACTGGGATTAGATACCCCACTATACCTTAAAAAATAACTAACAACACCAGAGCAGTATAAATCTTTGAAACTCAAAGAACTTGGCGGTTTTCTAAATCTCCTTGGAGGAGCTTGTTTTCAAATTGATAACCCACAAGTCACCTTACCTGTTTTAGACAAAACTACAGCCTGTATATTTTCGTCGTCAGCTAACCTTTAAGAACGTTAGCCAAAAGAAAAATTTCAAAACGCCAGATCAAGACGCAGCCAATAAACAGGGGAACTATGAGCTACTCTACTTTAAAACAGAGGAAATTTACATGAAAAATAAAAAGAAAAAGGATTCAATAGTAATTTTCTAAAGAAATATTAAATGAAAAACGCTCTAGAATACGTACACATCGCCCGTCACTCTCCTCAAAAGAAGAGAAAAGTCGTAACAAAGTAGGTGTACCGGAAGGTGTACCTAGATAAACAACTTCCTATTATAGTTTTGAAAAACTTAGGTATTTCACACCTTAAGCCCAAGCTTAAACCTTGGTAATAGTAACAACAAAATTAAACACTATAATTGTTGTTAGAGCTAAAACCTTTAATTGATTAAGGTTAAAAGAGCAGCCGTATCCCTGGACAAATTTTTTTACAAGGGGGTAGTATTGTAATTAAATTAAAAATAAAAATTATAAGACGAAAACAGGTGGAAAGGTAAAAAAGGATTTATTAGGGATTTCCACCTGTTTCCTTTTTACCAAATTAACCCTTATCAAAAAAAGTTCTCAAATCAATACACACACATACTCTTACACACCTATACCTCCCCTTCATACTACCCCTCCAGGGAGTTTACGCCCCTAACAAGCATAACCATTCTCCATATCCAGCTTATACCATTAACCTAAATCTTTTTTTTTACTCTATATCATTATTTCTCTATCTAACAACCTTAACACATATCCCAAACTATTATACTTACCACTAACTATTAAGATTTCCTCTCCGAGGGCTCTTACCAGAGTGGTCTCCTACCGGAGTGGGCTCGATACTATAAATATAATACCACAACAGACACACATCTCACGTAACATAATCCTCTTTATCTCCTATTCCCTTAGTAACTCGCACAATACACATATATATACTTTACCTTTGGAAGGAATGGGGGGGGAAGTGTAAGTAAACACCTTATATTTTTTAATAATATTTAACTTATTTTCTTACTAATTTACATAATTTATTAACCCATTTTATTTACAAAATAATTAATACCAATAAACTTATTTATATATATAATAAATATTCCTTTCTCCTAAATTTCCTAAACAAACCATTTCCTAACCATTTTAACAGCTACAAATTTATATATATAAGAAATAACTATTTATTAACAACCCAACCCCTTATACCAATATATTAACCCCTCCCCTCCCACACAAACACCAAAATCACTGCCAACAAAAACTCCTTAAACCTCCCCAATCATAAAACAAAAGACCTTTAAACACTCACCCAACAAAAAGACCCATC